GTTGACTTTGTATACCATTCCGTTGTAAATAAACGATCTTATGATAGATCTGTTGGGGTCTTGAAATTATATAATCATAATGGAAACAGCAACCCTAGTCGCCATCTTTATATCTGGTTTACTTGTAAGCTTTACCGGGTACGCCTTATATACCGCTTTTGGGCAACCTTCTCAACAACTAAGAGATCCATTCGAGGAACACGGGGACTAGTTGAAGTAATGCGCCTCCAAACATTTGGAGGCGCATTACTTCAATTGAGATAATGAAAAATCATTTTATCTTTTTAGTTGGAACTTTAGGTGGTTCTCGAAAAAAAATAGCGAAAAAAATTATCCCTAGAGTCGAGACTAAAAGGAATGTATAAACCAATGCTTCCATAAATTTGATCGTGGTTTACAATTATAGCTTTCCTGCCTGTTTTTTTTTCATTTTTGGGGGGGGAATCATTTCGAAAGAGCAAGAATCAAAAAAGCGGCGATTCAAATTCACTCCGGTACTCTATGTAAAATTCCCTCCAAAAAGAAAATAGAGGCCAAAGATGCCAAAGGGGTCTTGTATCAGACTGCCTGTCTTCTTGTAGTAGGATCCCCAAGTTTTTGGAATGCTCCAAACTCTACTTGAGCATCCAAATCTGGATCAATACCAGCAAAAACATCTCTGAACAAGGTTCTAGCACCATGCCAAATGTGTCCGAAGAAGAAGAGCAAAGCAAACGAAGCATGCCCAAAAGTAAACCAACCCCTTGGACTGCTACGAAAAACACCATCGGATTTTAAAGTCGCACGATCTAATTCAAAAATTTCACCCAATTGAGCGCGCCTAGCATATTTTTTCACAGTAGCAGGATCGCTATAACTGACTCCATTGAGTTCGCCGCCATAGAACTCAACGGTTACACCTACTTGTTCAACACTATACTTGGATTCTGCCCTTCTAAAAGGAACATCGGCTCTAACAATTCCGTCGCCGTCTACCAAAACGACTGGAAATGTTTCAAAAAAAGTGGGCATGCGGCGTACAAAAAGCTCACGCCCTTCTTTATCTCTAAAGATAGGATGTCCTAACCATCCAATTGCTATTCCATCTCCGTTATCCATTGCACCCGCCCTGAATAATCCTCCTTTTGCCGGATTATTGCCGATATAATCATAAAAAGCTAATTTTTCAGGAATTTTAGACCAGGCTTCTGATAAACTTTGATTTTCTGCTAGCCCGGCGCTAACTCTTCGATATATCTCTTGCTGGAAGTAACCCTGATCCCATTGATAACGAGTGGGACCAAATAATTCGACGGGGGTAGTTGCTGAACCATACCACATAGTTCCAGCAACAACAAAAGCTGCAAAAAAGACAGCCGCGATACTACTGGAGAGTACGGTTTCAATATTTCCCATACGTAATCCTTTGTATAGACGTTGTGGCGGTCGAACGCTAAGATGGAATAGACCCGCCAATATGCCCAATGTACCTGCTGCAATATGATGAGAAGCTATTCCCCCCGGAACAAAAGGGTCAAAACCCTCCACGCCCCACGCCGGATTTACAGGTTGTACTTTTCCCGTTAGTCCATAAGGATCGGACACCCATATTCCAGGACCGTACAGACCTGTTACATGAAATGCACCAAAACCAAAGCAAGCCACCCCGGAGAGAAATAAATGAATTCCAAAGATCTTGGGCAAATCCAAAGAAGGTTTTCCTGTACGTTCATCAGAAAATATTTCTAGATCCCAATAGACCCAATGCCATATAGCTGCTAAAAAGCATAAGCCAGAAAACACAATATGTGCCCCAGCCACACCTTCGTAACTCCAAATCCCCGGATTCGTTACAGTCCCTCCTGTGATACTCCAACCTCCCCATGAATTGGTTATTCCTAAACGAGTCATGAAGGGTATAACAAACATACCCTGTCTCCACATTGGATCAAGAACAGGGTCAGAAGGATCAAAAACGGCTAATTCATACAGAGCCATCGAGCCCGCCCAACCAGCAACCAGAGCTGTATGCATTATATGAACGGAAAGCAACCGGCCGGGATCATTCAATACAACGGTATGAACACGATACCAAGGCAAACCCATGGAAAATACCCCTTTATCAAAGATAAATAGACACTGCGTAACTTTATTGCATTGATTGCATTGGAAAAGACTATACTATGACTATCCTATGGACTTCCCTTGTTCAGTGGATTATTTCCTAACAAGGGTTATTTATTCTATTCTGTTCGTAATAATAGAAGAATTCTGTTCGTAAGAAAGCAGATTTATTTTATACTCGATAAGTACCAATACGCAATGGTGGATTAATACCATTTTCTATGAGTAAATGTGTCCATCCTTATTTTTCATTAGAAAGACCTATTCGTAAAAAATTATTTTGTTTTTCTTTCTGAATTTTTCTAATCTATGGATAAAATAAATATGATAAAGCCAATATTATAATAATATAAAGACAATAAAACCATATTGTTACGTTTCCACATCAAAGTAAAATTATAGTATTTGGTTCTTTTTTTTTCAATTCATGCCTATTGGTGTTCCAAAAGTACCTTTCCGAAGTCCTGGAGAGGAAGATGCATCTTGGGTTGACGTATAGTGCGACTTGTCAGATATATTGGGTCATATGGGCTTTCCCGTTCTCTCTCCCCATCGAGATATCCTCCGTTCGCCCAAGAAAGAGAAATTAAATCATCAAAAAATTGGAGCGTGAAGCGCAATTAGATGCATTGTTTGGGGGGAATTTATAGTACTATTTTCAATTAGAATAATTTATGGTTGGCTTTGGTTGGACTCAAAAAATGAAGTATCCAGGCTCCGTTTAGAAAAAACCCAATTGGTAATTGATTACTGCGTGTATCATAATTGATTCCTATTTGTTATTTGTAAAGTCATAACAAAAAGAAATGGTGATGGGAAGATTTGTCCTATATGTGCAAATCAAAATCGGGCGGATCTTTACCCGGAGTAGAGCATAAACCTAAAAAGATGAAAGAGACCCATTCAGGAACAAGAAAATATCATCGCGATTTGGATTGAATCTCGATGAAACAATACATCAATGAGAAGTTAATTCGATAAGTTTATTGACTTTTTTTCTATTATTATAAAGAAGAAATCAAAATTCGTCTTTATTGAAAAATCGAAGAAAAAGCCCTTTCGTTAAAAGTTAGAAAAACCTGCTATGAAAAAGAATAGGAAAAAAGAAAGAGGACTGGAATCTATACATTGATTCTTTTTTTTCGCAATTTTTTTTGACCCGTATGCATCAAAAGGTGCACGTACGGTTCCTGGGGGATACAATTTTACCCTACTCAACCGACTTTATCGAGAAAGATTACTTTTTTTAGGCCAAGAAGTTGATAGCGAGATCTCGAACCAACTTATTGGTCTTATGGTATATCTTAGTATCGAGGATGATACCAAAGATCTGTATTTGTTTATAAACTCCCCTGGGGGATGGGTAATACCTGGAGTAGCTATTTATGATACTATGCAATTTGTGCGACCGGAGGTCCATACAATATGCATGGGATTAGCCGCGTCAATGGGATCTTTTATCCTGGTTGGAGGAGAAATTACCAAACGTCTAGCATTCCCTCACGCTTGGCGCCAATGGGGTTTTTTATTTGAGAGAAAAAAGAAAACTATGCCTTCGCCATATAAATATTAAGTAATAATAGCATGGCACTTCGAATTCGATATGCAAAATTTTTGTATTGTTTTTTTTCTCAAAAGATTTGATTATGTATCGAGAGAGTAGTATGAGATAAAAGATATTTCCGATTGTCTCTTATCTATCGGAAGTCCAATTCAGCGTCACAAACTTGTTTGTTTTCACACCGAAGGGCTCTTAAAAAGATTTAAGTTCTAAAAAAAAAAGAGTGCGAAAACCTAATTTTTCCCTTATTTGGTTGGATCAAAAAGAAACCTTGGGATTGCTGAATCAAACTGAATCAAAGACAAAAAAAAGAATCCATTTAAAAATAGAAAGCAACGGAGCCATCATAGTATTTTTTAACTCCTTCGAAAGGAAGGGTGGCAATTTGATCATTTACCCATCTGGGGCTGATAGATTCTATTTTTTATCTTTATTGAATGGAAAGTAAAGGTCAATTTGATTGTAGAGCCGTATGCAATGCACAAAAGATGATGCCCGTACGGTTGTTCAATTCTATCTTTTTCTTTTCCTATTATTCGTTATCTTTCTTTTCTGCTCTTTTCATCACACCAGATAGAGAAACCTTCTATCATCAGGGTAATGATCCATCAACCTGCTAGTTCTTTTTATGAGGCGCAAACGGGAGAATTTATCCTGGAAGCGGAAGAGCTGCTCAAACTACGCGAAACCCTCACAAGGGTTTATGTACAAAGGACGGGCAAACCTTTATGGGTTGTATCTGAAGACATGGAAAGAGACGTTTTTATGTCAGCAACAGAAGCCCAAGCTTATGGAATTGTTGATCTTGTAGCAGTTGAATGAAAAAAATGAATTTTGTTTTGTGCAAATCCGTGATTTGAGATTTTATCTCCGAGTTTCCTATTAAGTAAAAAAATTCCTAATCATTCGGTTAGGGTCAATCTAAACCAGCCCATTATGTATATAATTCAACATGCCAACTATTAAACAACTTATTAGAAATACAAGACAGCCCATTCGAAATGTCACGAAATCCCCCGCTCTTGGGGGATGTCCTCAGCGTCGAGGAACATGTACTAGGGTGTATGTGCGACTCGTTTAGACCATGAGCTGACACAAAATAAAAAAGCAAGAAACCGCTTCCAGTATGAATGATCAGTCCAGTGAATAGGATAGAATGGAAGAAGGAACTCCACTCACTATCTAAAAATAAGCAAATGGATCCCTCTAGTGTGTAGAAAGTTTATGGTTTCCGTTGGTGCAAATCCAATCGCCTGAATTTAAGATGAGAAATAATTCTCCATTGGTAGCAAATGGTTATCCATTAAGCGGAGGAAATCTTATTGAAATTCAAAAA